TCACGAAGACGTACCTGTAGATCATGAAATTCGTTCAAGAAAAGGCAAAAGTGTAGTAATTTTTACTGCTAACAAAGAGGATACTGATCCTAATAAAGATACTAATACATTCGATCAAACAGACACGGAGGAAGTGTCTTTAATACGCTATTCACAACAATCAGACTTTCGGCGAGGTATAATCAAGGGTTCTATGCGGTCTCAAAGGCGTAAAATAGTAATTTTAGAATTGTTTCAAGCAAATGTGCATTCCCCTCTTTTTTTGGACAGAATACAAAAAAAACCTCTTTTTTCTTTTGATATCTCCGGGTTGATTAAACTAATTTTTAGAAATTGGGTGGGGAAGGGGGAAGCATTAAAAATTTTAGAGTATACAGAGGAGCAAACAAAAAGAGAAGAAAAAAAAGAAAAGAACAAAAGAAGGGAAAACGCGCGAATAGAGATAGCAGAAGCCTGGGATACCGTTCCACTTGCGCAAGTAATAAGAGGTTGCATGTTACTAACTCAATCTATTTTTAGAAAATATATTTTATTACCTTCATTCATAATTGCGAAAAATATTGGACGTATACTTCTATTTCAACTTCCTGAATGGTCTGAGGATTTTCAGGAATGGGATAGGGAGGTGCATGTTAAATGTACTTATAACGGTGTTCCATTATCCGAAACAGAATTTCCGAAAAATTGGTTGACAGACGGTATTCAGATAAAAATCTTATTTCCTTTCTCTTTGAAACCTTGGAAGAAATCGAAACTAGGATTCTCTCAGAAAGATCTAATGAAAAAGAAAAAACAAAAAAATGATTTTTGTTTTTTAACAGTTTGGGGAATGGAAGCCGAACTTCCTTTTGGTTCGCCCCGAAAACGACTTTCCTTTTTTAAACCCATTTTTACGGAATTCAAAAAAAAAATTGGAAAATTAAAAAAGAAGTATTTTCGCGTTCTAATAGTTTTCAAAGGAAAAACAAAATTACTTGGAAAACTTTCAAAAGAAGTAAAAAAATGGGTTATCAAAATAACACTTTTGATAACAAAAAAAATAAAAGAACTTTCAAAAGTAAATCCAATTCTATTATTTCGATTAAGAGAAGTCGAAATATATGAATCGAGAGAATTTAAAGAAGAAAAAGATTCCCTAATAAGCAATCAGATAATTCACGAATCATTGAGTCAAATTGCATCTCCGAGTTGGACAAATTCTTCATTTACAGAAAAAAAAATGAAGGATCTGGCTGATCGAACAAGTACAATTCTAAATCAAATAGAAAGAATCTCAAAAGAGAAAAAAAAAGTAACTCCAAGAATAAATAATTTTATTAGTGCTAACAAAACAAATTATAATGCTAACAGATTCGAAAAATGGCAAATATTAAAAAGAAGAAATGCTCGAATAATTTGTAAATTACCCCTTTTTTTGAAATTTTTTATTGAAAGAATATACACAGATATATTTTTATCTAGCATTAATATTCCGAAAATGAATACAGAACTTTTTCTTGAATTAATAAAAAAAATTATTGATAAATCCATTTACAATAATTCAAGAAAACAAGAAATAATTAATAAAATTAAGAAAAATCCAATTCCGTTTATTTCAAAGTCACTTGATAATATTAGTAATAGTAAAACTAATTCACATAGTTTTTATGACTTATCCTACGTATCACAAGCATATGTATTTTACAAATTATCACGAATCCAAATTAGTAATTCGTATAAATTAAGATCTGTTCTTCACTACCAAGGAATCCCTTTTTTTCTTAAACCCGAAATAAAGGATTCTTTTGAAACGCGAGGAGTGGTTCATTCGAAATTGGGAGATAAGAAACTTCCGAGTTATGAAATGAATCAATGGAAAAACTGGTTAAGAGGACATTATCAATACAATTTATCTCAGATAAAATGGTCTAGATTAATACCAGAAAAGTGGCGAAATACGGTTCATCAGCGTCATATAGCTAAAAAGGAAATTTTAAGCAAACGGCATTCATATGAAAAAGACCAATTAATTGATTCCAAAAAACAAAAACAATTTGAAGTATATTCATTATCTAATCAAAAAGAGAATTTTCAAAAAGACTATAGGTATGATCTTTTATCATATAAATTTCTTAATTATGAAAATAAAACGGAATGCTTTTTTTATAGATCTGCGTTTCAAAGAAATAAGAACCAAGAGATTTCTTACACGTCTAAAGAGACCCTTTTTGATATGCTGAGAAACATCCCTATTAATAATTATCTAAATAATAATCTAGGAGGGGTCGATACTCTATATATAGAAAAAATGGCCGATAGAAAATATTTTGATTGGAAAATTCTCAATTTTTATCTTAGAAAAAAAGTCGATATTGGGGCCCGTATCATGATCGATACCAACAGGAATCAAAATACTCAAATTCTTACTAATAATTCTCAAATAATTTCTAAAAAAGATCTTTCTTATTTTATGATTCCAGAAAAAAATCCACCAAATTCTCACAAAGGGTTTTTTGATTGGATGGGAATGAATGCAAAAATGCTAAAGCATCCCATATCAAATCTGGAATCTTGGTTCTTCCCAGAATTTGTATTACTTTATAGTGCATATAAAATGAAACCTTGGTTTATACCAAGTAAATTACTTCTTTTAAATTTGAATAGAAATGAAAATCAAAATAGTAGTGAAAATAAAAAGATCAATGAAGAGGAAAAAGGAAGTTTTTTGATAGCATCGAAAAAAAAGTATCGAAATCAAAAAGAAAAAGAACCCATAAGTCGAGGAGATCTTGGATCCGTTCTCTCACAACAAAAAGATATTGAAGAAAATTATGTAAGGTCAAAAGGGAAAAAGAAAAAACAATACAAAAACAAGACGGAAGCAGAACTAGATTTCTTCCTGAAACGTTATTTGCTTTTTCAATTGAGATGGGGCGATACTTTAAATCAAAGAATGATCAATAATATCAAGGTATATTGTCTCCTGCTTAGACTCATAGATCCAAGAAAAATTACTATATCCTCGATTCACAAGAGAGAAATGAGTTTGGATATAATGCTGATTCAGAAGAATTTAACTCTTACAGAATTGATGAAAAGGGGAGTACTGATTATAGAACCCATTCGTCTGTCTGGAAAAAAAGATGGACAATTTATTATGTATCAAACCATAGGTATTTCGTTGATTCATAAGAGTAAACACCAAACTAATCAAAAATACCAAGAGCAAGGATATGTTTCTAAGAATCATTTTGGTAAAGCTATTTCAACACATCAAAGAATAACCGAAAATAGAGATCAAAATCGTTTTGATTTGCTTGTTCCTGAAAATATTTTATCGTTTAGACGTCGTAGAAAATTGAGAATTCTAATTTGTTTCAATTCAAAGAATAGAAATGATATAGATAGAAATCCAGTATTTTCGAACGAAAATAACGTAAAAAACAGCACCCAAGTTTCACATGACAATAAGCACCTTGATAGAGAGAAAAATCAATTAATGAAATTAAAGCTTTTTCTTTGGCCTAATTATCGATTAGAAGATTTAGCTTGTATGAATCGTTATTGGTTTGATACGAATAACGGCAGTCGTTTCAGTATGTTAAGGGTACATCTGTATCCACGATTGAAAATTTGTGGATAATACATTTTTTCATATATCCTATACCCTACTATATTATATAGGGTATAGGGGGTATATGAAAGCAAACAAATATACGGATCGCATGTCTTGTCTCACATTTCATTAATGTTTCAATTAGATCTCGAAATGAATCAACAGAACCTTAGAACTTTCTTCGTTTTAGGTCTAAATTCAAATTCTTCGATGGAAAAAATGGACCAATCCTTTTCTATCCCTATCTAAATCCAATTTCAAATTGAATTAATTGATTTGAATTCAGAAAATTAGGAGTTCATAAAGAAATTCGGATTATATTATTGTATATTATTGTATATACCACATTCAAATTAATGGCATTATTATTACTGATCGGTAAAATCCATATCTGTAAAAAGGCAAGGGGGATTTTTTTTATGGTAAAAAATTCATTCATTTCGGTTATTTCTCAAAAAGAAAACGAAGAAAACAGAGGGTCTGTTGAATTTCAAGTATTCAGTTTCACCACTAAGATAAGGAAACTGACTTCACATTTGGAATTGCACAAAAAAGACTCTTCATCTCAGAGAGGTTTGCGAAAAATTTTGGGAAAACGTCAACGACTGCTGGCCTATTTGTCAAAAAGAAATAGAGAACGCTATAAAGAATTAATCGGTGAGTTGGATATTCGCGAGATAAAAACCCGTTAATTTGGAGCGTGATACCATTTGAGCTTAATCGTTTAAATTTTGATGAACTTCTTTTTACTTTCAGCAATGCATGGAAGAATGACTCGAGAAAAACTTATGATTGCACCAACTACAAGAAAAGACCTCATGATAGTCAATATGGGTCCTCACCACCCATCAATGCATGGTGTTCTTCGACTGATTGTTACTCTCGATGGTGAAGATGTTATTGACTGTGAACCAATATTGGGTTATTTACATAGAGGGATGGAAAAAATTGCGGAAAATCGAACAATTATACAATATTTGCCTTATGTAACGCGTTGGGATTATTTAGCTACTATGTTCACAGAAGCAATAACCGTAAATGGACCCGAGCAGCTAGGCAATATTCAAGTACCTAAAAGGGCTAGCTATATCAGAGCTATTATGTTGGAATTGAGTCGTATCGCTTCCCATTTATTATGGCTTGGCCCTTTTATGGCAGATATTGGGGCACAGACCCCCTTCTTCTATATTTTTCGAGAACGAGAATTGATATATGACCTATTCGAAGCTGCTACCGGTATGCGCATGATGCATAATTATTTTCGTATCGGAGGAGTTGCTGCTGATCTACCTCATGGCTGGATAGATAAATGTTTGGATTTTTGCGATTATTTTTTAAGCGGGGTTGCTGAATATCAAAAGCTTATTACACGAAATCCTATTTTTTTAGAACGAGTTGAAGGCGTAGGCATTATTGACACAGAAGAAGCACTAAATTGGGGTTTATCAGGGCCAATGCTGCGAGCTTCCGGAATACAATGGGATCTTCGTAAAGTTGATCGTTATGAGTGTTACGACGAATTTGACTGGGAGATTCAATGGCAAAAAGAAGGGGATTCATTAGCTAGGTATTTAGTACGAATCAGTGAAATGACAGAATCCATAAAAATTATCCAACAAGCTCTGGAAGGAATTCCAGGGGGACCCTATGAGAATTTAGAAATCCGGCGCTTTAATAGAATAAAAGACCCTGAATGGGATGATTTTGAATATCGATTTATTAGTAAAAAACCTTCTCCAACCTTTGAATTGTCCAAGCAAGAACTTTATGTAAGAGTCGAAGCACCAAAAGGAGAATTGGGAATTTTTCTGATAGGAGATCAGAGTGTTTTTCCTTGGAGATGGAAAATTCGACCGCCGGGTTTTATCAACTTGCAAATTCTTCCACAATTAGTTAAAAGAATGAAATTGGCTGATATTATGACGATACTGGGTAGCATAGATATCATTATGGGAGAAGTTGATCGTTGAAATGATAATCAATACAACAGAAATACAAGCTATCAATTCTTTTTCCAGATTGGAATCCTTAAAAGAAGTCTATGGAATCATATGGATGCTTGGCCCTATTTTAACGCTTGTATTAGGAATCACACTAGGTGTACTAGTAATTGTTTGGTTAGAAAGAGAAATATCTGCGGGGATACAACAACGTATTGGACCCGAATACGCCGGTCCTTTGGGAATTCTGCAAGCTCTAGCAGACGGTACAAAACTACTTTTCAAAGAGAATCTTCTTCCATCTAGAGGAGATACTCGTTTATTCAGTATCGGACCATCCATAGCAGTCATATCCATTTTACTAAGTTATTTAGTAATTCCTTTTAGCTATCGCTTTATTCTAGCTGATCTTAGTATTGGTATTTTTTTATGGATTGCCGTTTCAAGTCTTGCTCCCGTTGGACTTCTTATGTCAGGATATGGATCAAATAATAAATATTCCTTTTTAGGTGGATTAAGGGCTGCTGCTCAATCAATTAGTTATGAAATACCATTAACTCTATGTGTATTATCAATATCTCTACGTGCGATTCGGTAAGACAAAAAATTTACCCTATTTCTTTTCTTTCTAGCAAGAAAGTTAAATGAGTTTAATATCTATTTTTTTTTATTCATCGTTGGGGTTGATGAATTAAATCAGATAGTTATATGAGTGAAATAAAACGGCTTTAAAATTTGCTGTTAAAGGAATTCAATCTCATTTCCTATGTACAAGAATTAAGTGAAAATAAATATAAGCAGTCGAGACTGTTTACCCCAGGTTGATTAGTCACCATGGCTTGAAGCGGGGTTCAAAAGATCAACCATATGGGGGTTTTATTATCTATTTCCATAGATGTATTACCCTAACGAGAGATTAAAAAGATGAGTGGATGGTTAGGAAGACCAAGATACACAAAGGATTAGTAATGGAGATTATGAAAATTATCCAAAAGGATATTTCTTTATAGAAAAGTAATTCAAATTGGGGCTTTAAGTTGGTAGAAATGATTAAGAAGTACTCCCCACGATTTCGATCCAGAGTATGTTCCTATCCACCGATTAAGTAAATAACTATCAAGAACGAAGAAATCTTTTACTTTTGGTAATGCCCCTTTTTATGAGAAAGGAGAATAGGAACGAAATAAAATCGAAAGACTAGAATTGCAAAAAGAAATCTTTTTATTCAGAACTATTTCGATTTTATTTCTCTAAATAAAATTCTTGTTATGTAATGCAATGTCTAATTCTTTTTCGTAATCGAAAATGATAAAATGATAGGTTGAAATATCTATGTGATATTTCTTTAAAAAGTCTTTTTTATTCAAGGATAAAGTTATTAATCAAGAAAGAAAAATGAAAATTCTTAAAAGATGAGATCAATTCAGAAGCATTTTTTTATTATAAATCTAGCAGACAGAATTCCATTGGTCTAATTCTAGGCCTTAGGATGAGAAGATAAGAGTTTGACTCTCTATCGATCCTACAAACACATTAAGATAAATAATGTTGAAAGGTCCTTAGATTTATTTGTGACCTATGAGGAGCCGTATGAGGTGAAAATCTCATGTACGGTTCTGTAATAGCGATGGGAACAGTGATGTTATCGTCGACTATGATTATCTAACAGTTTAAGTACAGTTGATATAGTTGAAGCGCAGTCAAAATATGGTTTTTGGGGATGGAATTTATGGCGTCAACCTATAGGGTTTATCGTTTTTCTAATTTCTTCTCTAGCCGAGTGTGAGAGATTGCCTTTTGATTTACCAGAAGCAGAAGAAGAATTAGTGGCAGGTTATCAAACCGAATATTCAGGTATCAAATTTGGTTTATTTTACGTTGCTTCGTATCTAAATCTACTAGTTTCTTCGTTGTTTGTAACAGTTCTTTACTTGGGGGGTTGGAATCTTCCTATTCCATACATATCCGTTCCTGGGCTTTTTGACATAAATAAAAGAAGTCAAGTTTTTGGAACAATAATCGGTATCTTTATTACATTAGCTAAAACTTATTTGTTCTTGTTCATTTCTATTGCAACAAGATGGACTTTACCGAGACTAAGAATGGACCAACTATTAAATCTTGGATGGAAATTTCTTTTACCTATTTCTCTAGGTAATTTATTATTAACAACTTCGTCCCAACTTTTTTCACTGTAAAAGAATAGTCTATTTTCACAACTTATCTCAAACAAGAGACAGAAAGAAGTAAAATTATTTATAGCTATTCAGGTATGTTCTCTATGCTAACTCAGTTCTTGAATTCTGGTCAACAAACAATACGAGCTGCTAGGTACATTGGTCAAGGTTTCACGATTACCTTGTCCCACGCGAATCGTTTACCTGTAACTATTCAATATCCCTACGAAAAATTGATCACATCGGAACGTTTCCGAGGCCGAATCCACTTTGAATTTGATAAATGCATTGCTTGTGAAGTGTGTGTTCGTGTATGTCCTATAGATCTACCCGTTGTTGATTGGAAATTGGAAACTGATATTCGAAAGAAACGATTACTTAATTACAGTATTGATTTTGGAATCTGTATATTTTGTGGTAATTGCGTTGAGTATTGTCCAACAAATTGTTTATCAATGACTGAAGAATATGAACTTTCTACTTATGATCGTCACGAATTGAATTATAATCAAATTGCTTTAGGTCGGTTACCGGTGTCAATAATTGACGATTACACAACTCGAACAATTTCTTCGAATTCACCTCAAATAAAAAATGCATAAAACCCTTAACATTTACAAATCCAAAATCGCTTTTGGATCTAAAGAAATGAGGTTTTTGCTTGGTCAATACAAAAGAACGTTTGGTTGGCGAGAATCGTGGTTTCATTTTGTTTTGATTGAAAATCGATTTCTATTCGAATAATAATTTCCAAAATATAAAGTTTAAACCTCTGCTTTCGAGAATAAGAGTAGCCCAATAACCGTATCTACATCAATCCAAACCACCCCCATCCAAATTTCATTCAATTAATAAGTATCCTAAAAAAAATAGGATAATTTTGTCCTGGTCAGGTCAACAAAGGCATGAAATATTTCGATTTTTTCTATAAAATCAAATGGATTTACCTGGACCAATACATGATTTTCTTTTAGTCTTTCTGGGACCGGGTCTTATATTAGGAAGTCTGGCAGTAGTATTACTTCCGAATCCAATTTATTCAGCCTTTTCATTGGGATTGGTTCTTTTTTGTATATCCTTATTCTATATTATATCGAACTCGTATTTTGTCGCTGCTGCGCAGCTCCTTATTTATGTAGGAGCTATAAATGTTTTAATCATTTTTGCTGTGATGTTCATGAATGGTTCAGAATATTACAAAGATTTTCATCTTTTGACCGTTGGGGATGGAGTTACTTCAATGGTTTGTACAAGTCTTTTTATTTCACTAATTACTACTATTTCGGATACGTCCTGGTATGGGATCGTTTGGACTACAAAATCAAATCAGATTCTAGAGCAAGATTTGATAAGTAATAGTCAACAAATTGGAATTCATTTATCAACAGATTTTTTTCTTCCATTTGAACTTATTTCAATAATTCTTTTAGTCGCTTTAATAGGTGCAATTGCTATAGCTCGTCAATAAGCAACCTTTAAAAAGAGTAATTCAAATTATTTGAATTCCTGTCTAAAAAATAGAATAGAAAGGCTTTAGTTTTCTATCGATCTATTACTAATCTATTCTCTTGTTTTGTTCCATATTTGATTTGTTAGAATCGAATTGATTTAATTATTGTTCAGATTGAAATGAATCAAGATTGATAAGGAGTTGGTTAATGATGCTCGAACATATACTTGTTTTGAGTGCCTATTTATTTTCTATTGGTATCTATGGATTGATCACAAGTCGAAATATGATTAGAGCCCTTATGTGTCTTGAACTTATATTAAATTCAGTTAATATCAATTTTGTAACATTTTCTGATATTTTTGATAATCGTCAATTAAGGGGGGATATTTTCTCAATTTTTGTTATAGCTATTGCAGCCGCTGAGGCTGCTATTGGACTGGCTATTGTTTCATCAATTTATCGTAACAGAAAATCAACTCGTATTAACCAATCAAATTTGTTGAATAAATAGTATTAATTATATTATATAAAGGGAAATTTGAATATTTATAAATAAATTCAAATCAGCAAGGTTTGGTACGGGGTAAGGTATGATCGTGGTGGCAAAAATATAAGAAATCAAAGTATTTTGGACCTCGCTCATAAACCAATTAGGAAGTAGATTGATTCTGATCACTCATTGATTCGTCTGGTATCTAAATATAAGATTCATTTCTAAATTAGTTTACTAGACCGAAAACTTATGACGTTCAAAAATGTATAGATCCAATGTCACATTCAGTAAAGATTTATGATACATGTATAGGATGTACTCAATGTGTCCGAGCGTGCCCCA